GATCTATGATCCCATCTTACCTGGATCACAAATTGATTCAGTTACATTTGCGTGTCATTTCAACTGTATTCAGTTCAGTTTGTGAAAAAGGATGTGATTCTTTTCGGAATCATTAAAAATCAGAAACAAGAATCACATTCTATCCAAAACAGAATCTTGATTCTGATAGAATGGATATGCTCTGGGACGGAAGGATTCGAACCTCCGAATAGCGGGACCAAAACCCGTTGCCTTACCACTTGGCCACGCCCCATTTAGATTTCTATTCTACACTAATAAAGACTAATATTTGTATTGGTTTTTCGTCAATTCCAACCAAAATATCTATAGAATCAATTTGATTGTTGATAGGATTTTGATAAGTGTTGATATAGAATTAAACTGAATTTATTGATCATTACATATAATTCAATTAAGATATTGTATGAAAGTATGATTTCTTCTATTCTCCTTTGAGAATTGGAGGATTTTTGATTGGGTAAGTTCAAAGAAAAAGAAGGATTTTTTGGTCCACTTTACTTTCTTTATTGTTCCTTATATCAATAACTCAATCAAAATGCAATTATCTCCAAGAACAAAATGTCTGTTATGCTTAATATCTTTAATTTGATCTGTATATGTCTTAATTCTGCCCTTTATTTGAGTAGTTTTTTCTTCGCCAAATTGCCCGAAGCTTATGCTTTTTTGAATCCAATTGTGAATATTATGCCAGTCATACCTTTGTTTTTTTTTCTCTTAGCCTTTGTTTGGCAAGCTGCTGTAAGTTTTCGATGAGATTTTGAATACTATCCTAGAAAATTAATGATTTTTTTTTCGAGAAAAAATTCTAACAATTGATAAGATCAGATAAGTCTTACAGTATGAACCCTCGATTCAAACATTGAAATTCTTGGAAAGCTGCAATAAATCTGGATCACCCCATTTGCCCATTCTGACCTTTTTTTTCCAGCGAAAGGCCCTAATACTAATAGGGTTAAGGTTCCCCACAATATATAATTGTGGATATGAAAGAAAATTTTGGTAATGGAGGATCTATTCTCTTTTTTTTTTTTCCAAAAAAATGATCTTGGAGATTGTGTAATGCTTACTCTCAAACTCTTTGTTTACACAGTAGTAATATTCTTTGTTTCTCTCTTCATCTTCGGATTCCTATCTAATGATCCAGGACGTAATCCTGGGCGTGAAGAATAAAATAAACGGGGCTTTTTCGTTTTCTTTACTTGATTTTTCACAAATTTCTTAGGATTTTTTTGATCTATTCTACACGTTTAACTAATAAGGGTTTTCAAAATTTGAAAGATAAGGTAAATATGAAGCCATTAACGGAAAGAGAGGGATTCGAACCCTCGGTACGAATAACTCGTACAACGGATTAGCAATCCGACGCTTTAGTCCACTCAGCCATCTCTCCCAATTCAAAAAAAGATAATTACTATGTTACATTACACATAAAGTAAAGATTGAAAAAGTCTTTCTTTCTCTCGCTTTTTCTCTCTCTTTATCTTTATTATATAGATATATACAACTTTTATCAGTAATTACATTTAGATAAAGTAAGGTCTCTAAAAATCCAATATAATAAAAAAAAAATAAAGACAATACTAAATACAATATATAAATATAACAAAAAATAAAGAAGAGCTCCTTGCTTTGATTTTGTCCGAAAGGCATTTTGATTCCCCCGGCCTGGCCTGGTCAGTACCTAGCCGGGCCCTTTTTTTTGTTTCAACGAATCATAGATAAAATGATTTATCCTATTTATTTCAAAACAAAAATCTTGCTATTCAAGCAACAACAAAAAGAAAAAGGACTTTTTCTATTTTTATTATAAAAAATCCTTATTATATAAAATCAAAGTGTCATTTCGTATTTTTCTTTCTTTTTTACTTTGTATTTTTCTTTCTTTTTTACTTTACTGAAATAACGATAAAAAAAAACTATGGATTCGTACACAATGCATTTTGATGGTAGGATTGCGGTGGTTTTGTCGAGCCGTATCTATCAAAATTCCGCCAAGGATAAAACTTGTTATTTAACTGAACCCTCTTTTCCTAATCTCATTAAGTTTCCCCATGAAAAATGACAACACTCTCATTTTTATGATTCTTTTCTTTTATGATCCTATCTTGATTACGTCCAATTCCCTTGTTCGACAAAAGGTCCCTTTATATACAATAATTGCATTGTAGCGGGTATAGTTTAGTGGTAAAAGTGTGATTCGTTCTATTAACCCCCTTAATAGTTAAGGGGTCTTTCGGTTTGGATTCATATTCCGACCAAAAACTTTATTTCTTAAAAGGATTTAATCCTTTACCTCTCAATACCGGATTCGAGGAAAACTATAATTCTCGTTATTTGTATCCAAGGGTCGATTAGAAATTGAAAAATTGGATTATGAAATTGCGAAACATAATTTTTGAATTGGATCAATACTTCCAATTGAATGAGTATAAGTAAAGGATCCATGGATGAAGATAGAAAAGTAGATTTCTAATCGTAA